TCTTGTAACCCTGTACCTATACAATCAATCTCTAATCCTGCCTGGTATACTGGCATCTCATCCCTGCCAATACTAGCTCTCTGTTATCCTTTTACAGCCCTAATCTTTGAAGTGAAGTGAGTGTGGGATTGCTAGTAGCCACTAGCGGTAGAGGTAGGCAGCTTGACCCCCCCCAGCTCTCGTGATACAATCTCTTTCCTCCGGAGCCCAGACTTCTAATTAGGCTTGCAGAAAGGGGAGGGGGGGGGGGTGCGACGGGGCTTTACCATTGGCTCGTCGCGGAACGAGCTAACTAGGCCACAACCATCAAAGTGAGTGACCTATTAACCCAGTTCTCTCCTTTTTTTTTTTTAATATCCGGTTTTTCCCGTTGCTATCTTTGCGTCGTCATCGCTGGTAAACTCCAAGTAGTCATCGGGCCCCTCCTATTAAATCCATATTTTAGTTCAACTACTTATTGGGTAGTTGGTTAGGTTGTCGAATCCTCCTCAGGTAGCCTCGTCAAAACGAAATGAAGAACGAGAGTGAGAGGTTGAAACTGCCTCCATTCCAAAATGGATTCTTTCTCGGAAAATGATTAATAATGTGGATAAGCTGATACCGACTCGTCAATCTACTCCATATTCAACCCGCCTCATATTACTGACTTAACTGACGCGAAAGCAGGAAAATCGTGGTAAACCCATGCATCAATTTGATAGATTTTTCATTTTTCTATCTGCGTTGTTTCTTTGCAATCCGGCAAAAGACGCAGAGACATAACTTTGGAAATAGATTTGCGAGGAAAAAGTATGAGATTTCTCCCGTAAATTGGTTTTTGTACTTGTAGTCAGAAACGACTTGCAGGATTTCTTCCCTCAGCAGTAATTGAATGACGAGGAGCCGTATGAGGTGGGAATCTCACGTACGGTTCTGTATAGCGACGTTGTAGCTGTCGACTATTTCACAACTACACCAAAAAAACCCAACTCTGCCCTGCGTAAAGTCGCCAGAGTTCGATTAACCTCCAAGTTTGAGGTAACGGCTTACATACCAGGCATTGGCCACAATTCGCAGGAACATTCGGTTGTCCTTGTGAGAGGCGGAAGGGTCAAAGACCTACCCGGCGTTAGGTATCACATCGTCAGAGGAGCCTTAGATGCTGTAGGAGTGAAGGGTCGTAAAAAAGGGCGTTCTAGTGCGTTGCAGAACATTGTCACAACTTGTATCATCGCAATGATTCCGTATCAGTTGTTCTGATATGTCAAATGTGTAGCCGACCCAACATTGCCGGGGGACTGGAGCCTGCTACTACAAAGATTGGTTATTATCCATATATTTGTTTGAAACAACTTGATGTCTAAGGTGTTTTATTCCAGTATGTTAAGCTGAGTTTTACCTGGACTCCCACCTAAAAAGAAAAGTCTTTTCCTTATGGAACGGATTCGGGTTACGACTACGGATATTTGGCGGAGACGTTGTATACAGCTACCAATTGGATCGAGAAACCTACGGACATTACGAGTAAGATAATTGAATTGCAAGATTTTTCTTTTCCATACCTCTTTTCTCCTTCTGTGGAAGAAAAGGAAACGGATGCTCAATGTGCAATGAGCAAATATGATTTGCGTTGTATAAAAAATTGATTGGAAATCATTTGGATAGTTTTTATTCAATCATATGGAAAGCTGTATTCGACGAAAGTTGCACGTGCAGTTTGGAGGGAGATCCCCACTAACCGGTGGATCCACTCTACAATATGGAGTGAAGAAGCCAAAATAGTAGCTTAAGATACCGTCGAAAAAAAGTCTGACATAATTGTAAACTCGTGGTACATCGGAGCAATGTAGTGAACAAAATTAGAAATATTGAATCGGATCCAATTTATCGCAACCGATTAGTAAACATGCTAGTTGATCGTATCATGAGAAACGGCAAAAAATCACTAGCTTATCAGATTTTTTATCAGGCTATGAAGCGGATTAGATAAAAGACAAATAGGAACCCACTGTCTGTTCTGCGACAGGCAGTGCGTGGGGTAACTCCCGATGTAGTCACGGAAACCAAACGTGTGGGTGGATCAACTTATCGAGTTCCCGTTGAAGTAGTACCCGCAGAAGGAAAAGCTTTGGCCATCCGGTGGTCATTGATCGCGTGTCGAAAACGCTCAGGTCGAAGTATGGCTTTAAGATCGAGTGATGAATTGATGGATGCCGCCAGAAATTCCGGTAGTGCCATACGAAAAAAAGAGGAGACTCATAAAGTTGCGGAAGCTAACAAGGCTTTTGCCCACTTCCGTTAGTTTTGTTTAGACTCGTTCCAATCCACAAAGATTCTGTTGCGGATTGGAACCGAAGCGCAAGCATTGGGGAATCAAGAAATACCACGCGGAAATGGATGAGTGAGGGGTTTACGACTGCTTCCTTTTCAGTTTGTTAATTATTACAGTCTTCGTAATGCGGTGGTCAATGCGAAGTTGCGGAGTGTTTCGTTCGTGAAAAGGCTTGACGTAGGGTTAGTCTCTCAGATACCAAAATCGAATTGATCGGGGGGCGCGCATCACGTAGAGAAAAACTTCCATTTCTTCCTCTCTCTCTTGTCTTAGGGAATTCCTGTTGTTAAATAATTTACAAAAAAGTTTGGAGTACGGGGAAAAAGACTCTGTATCCAAAATTTTTGAGAATCAATTTATTTTGGTTTGGTTGACACAGATATATTTTTGTGATACACTACAAATTAACAGGCTTACCAGCCTGGGGAATCACTAACTCCTTTTCGAAAACCAAAACTTACCATGACCGCAACTTTAGAACGACGCGAAAGCGCAAGCCTATGGGGTCGCTTTTGCGACTGGATCACCAGCACCGAAAACCGTCTTTACATCGGATGGTTCGGTGTCTTGATGATTCCAACCCTACTAACCGCAACCTCTGTATTCATCATTGCTTTCGTCGCAGCTCCTCCTGTAGATATTGACGGTATTCGCGAGCCCGTTTCAGGTTCTTTGCTATACGGTAACAACATTATCTCTGGTGCTATCATCCCTACCTCTGCAGCTATTGGGTTACACTTTTATCCAATCTGGGAAGCAGCTTCTGTCGACGAATGGCTTTACAATGGTGGTCCTTACGAACTGATCGTTCTTCACTTCCTGCTTGGTGTAGCTTGCTACATGGGTCGCGAGTGGGAACTAAGCTTCCGTTTAGGTATGCGTCCTTGGATTGCTGTCGCTTACTCAGCTCCAGTCGCAGCTGCTGCCGCCGTCTTCTTGATCTACCCAATCGGTCAAGGAAGTTTCTCTGACGGCATGCCTCTGGGCATTTCTGGTACTTTCAATTTCATGATCGTCTTCCAGGCTGAGCACAACATCCTTATGCATCCCTTCCACATGTTGGGTGTAGCTGGCGTATTCGGCGGCTCTCTATTCAGTGCTATGCATGGTTCTTTGGTAACTTCTAGTTTGATTAGAGAAACTACTGAGAATGAGTCTGCTAATGCAGGTTATAAGTTTGGTCAAGAAGAAGAAACTTACAACATCGTAGCTGCTCACGGCTATTTTGGTCGTTTGATCTTCCAATATGCTAGCTTCAACAACTCTCGTTCTCTACACTTCTTTTTAGCTGCCTGGCCCGTAGTAGGTATTTGGTTCACCGCCTTAGGCATCAGCACCATGGCATTCAACTTAAATGGTTTTAACTTCAACCAATCCGTGGTTGACAGCCAAGGTCGTGTTATAAACACCTGGGCTGACATCATAAACCGTGCTAACCTAGGTATGGAAGTCATGCATGAGCGTAACGCTCATAACTTCCCCCTAGACTTAGCTTCTGTTGAAGCTCCTTCTATAAACGGATAATCTTCGTCTGGTCATGCAGCACAACTGGATACCAAACCCTTCAACTTCGGAAGATAGGGTTTGGTGCCCTCAAGGTTCGTACGGTAGAACGAAGAGAGAGGCCGAAAACGGTCCTCCGGCCTGTCACAACCTCACGGTCATCAGTTTCCGACCTTGAATTGAGAATGAAAATTAATTGGAAGAATATCCCTCCGCTCCGGGATTTAATACTTCAAAGAGTTCCTATTTCTACTCACTGAATGCTTGCAATCCTTCGATCTTTTGGGTGGAAGGGGTTGGGAATACATTCATTCTTCACTTCACAGGGTCTCTGTCGTCTTGTTAGATATATACATGCAGTTCTAAGGGCTACATCATTCAAAGAATCTATCTAGCTTAACGGATAGGTCTTGTTCACATCAACCTTAACAAAGGGGGCGGACGTAGCCAAGTGGATCAAGGCAATGGATTGTGGATCCATCACGCGCGGGTTCAATCCCCGTCGTTCGCCCAATTCAATACCACCGCTCCGCCTGCTCAGAGCGGAGATAATCTGTTGAGATAGATGGGGTATATACGGATCTCTTCAACAATAACATTTGAAGTTTCCCAATTTCATTCCAGTTTTGGATGCGGCTATTTACAGAAATAACCAGACTCGTATGATGTATTTATTTCGTCCCATCTTGAAATTTCAAAAATTATCGGTATAATATAATAAATATGGGAAATAGATAGAGAAATAGTCTCATAACTAATTTGGAATAAAAAACTATGGTGAAAAAGGTAGTAGAAAGAAGAGTAGGAGTAAAAGGCCCCGACTCTTCATCTGAAGTTTGGGACTTTTTAAAAGTCGATGCATTGAAATACTTCTTCAAATTATTGAAAAACCAACGTGTCAAAGAACTTGTAGTTATTCCAGCTTCCACCGCCGAACCTTTTATCAGATTATCTGACTTGTGATTTATGAGTTCACTGTTTTTACGCAATCTGCGTCATTCAGTAATGAGGGGTAGTAGTATCACCCTGGAGGTACTGATGTTGCTAATGATACCAATTTCTATGCACCCCTTGAGTGACAAAAATTTGATTGAGAGAAGTTTTGTATTAACGAAAATCATTAATGGGGGTGACGGGATAAGAAAGAAACAGGCAGAAAATCCCGGTAATTTATCCCGCAACTGCAGATTCAAAAGATTTCTCTCTATCCTAAAAAGGGGAATGTCGGCTTCCTACTACTTAGATTTGAACAAAAATATTTCAATTCTTGCAGGTTCCCCAAAAAGACATTATGATGTCATGACGCCCTGGGTTTCCGGTAGATGGAAGGCACGCATAACAAAGGATTACCCCCTATTTCTATTTGGCGAAGATATATTCAAGGATGAGACTGAAGAGATTCAAGCGGTTCGTGGTGATAGGTATCTGCAAAATCCCATTAGGTTTTTCAAATTCTATAACCAATATTTAGGTTCAAAGAATGGAAGTGACTGCTACCAAAACAAATTTGATTGGTCGCTTCTTCGGGAAATTCGTAACAAACAAGATCTGGATCGGTTACAAGCGATACGGTTGAGAAGCGATTCATTAAGTCCCGCAGTATTGGACCCCTGTGACAAATTGCTCCTTGAATCCATAGATTCAACAGATCGCCGAGGAGATGTCTCGGCATTTTGCTTTGAGCAAGAAGGCTCTTTTAACTTGTCTTCGTTTACGTCTTGTGAAAAAACGATGTTGTTTCGTAACTTTCTATCCGGATTAGATTATGAAAAATATGGAAAAGGATTTCCCGTTATACATGCTTATTCACAAATTAGAAATCAATTAATCAACCGACTAATTGACTTCCCCTCGAGAATTAATAAATCGAACCTTATTCTTGATGGGGAAATAGTTATTGACGTAAGTAATAGCATCAAATCCGAGAAAGGGATTTTCCCGCCGAGAATGGGATCGAATATCACGTTTACTGAAATATCTGGCAAGAAACTTGGGTTAGCAAGTAGCGGATACTTTGACTTCAATGAGATTTTTCCAAATTCTTTTGAAGCATCTTTAGGGATACGTAAAGAAACAACTAATCGAAGTGAAAATAATAATTTTTCAAAAAGATTGAAAGGAAGGGGGACCCTAGATTCGATATATTCTCTAATTAGATTGTATGGGCGAAGTGAAATTATATGTCTCTGCCCTACATACATATTTCTTCTCCACGACTACTTCTGTGCATTATCCACTGAATATTTCTCCCGAATCAACTATTGGTTGGATGTCTGGACGGGGAATACCATCGGAGCAAGAATTGCAACTGAATAAACAGTATTTGAGTGGAAGGGTAATGTGGAGCGCCTATTGAACGAATATGTTACCTCCCGAATTGATGAGTGTAGGAATGTTCAATCAAATGTACACAGATGGCTCGATACGACAGGGGATTTGTCTCTTTTGCCTGTTGGAAAATCTTTGGGAAAAGGAATGAGGGATGACTTGGAAAAATTGATTTCCCGTGTGTCAATAATGAGAAACGAGTTACTAAATAATGCTGGTGCCTGTCTCGGTAGTACCAATCAAGATACCAAGAAATATTTCCACCAATTTATTGATGTGTTATTTCTGTCTAAAATGATTGTTGCTGAGTCTACTCGCCAGAAAGCTATGATAGATATCATTGATTACTGCATCGAGAAATTGGACGATATAGATTTTGATCAATTGAACAAAATGGATCTTATTGATCTTGATTTTTTATCAAGTTTCTTTGATGGTTACATTGACGAACAGATACTTTATCTCAAAACAATTCTTGGAAGAAAAAGAAGTTTATTGATCGAGTCTAGACTGTTAAAAGGTCAAAAAGCGGTAGGCTCCTCGACCACATTGAAACCTGCGCCCACTACTACTACTCCTGGGCTGCCTCGCATCGAAGCTATCCGAGCAGGATTTTCGAATGATGTTTTTTCCATTACGGGGCGGCAAATTTGGAATCTGTTTCTGCATGATTTAAATCGTGAGGGAGGTTCAATTAAGAAGGATATTGGTAGGGGAACAAACATTTCCGGTCAAATGAATAAATTAAACTACTCACCTGTACAGAGCCGCGCTAGAAACAACTTCATTTCGAGAATCAAGGGGGGTTTCTTCATCGGGCGATGCAACAGTAGTTATCTCAACGTGTTGGAAAACTTCTCCGCGGGCTCCGATGAGAAAGCCATCTCATCTGAGATCATCTCATCTATTTATCCCCAACTGTCAGATTCGTTTTCATCCAATTTCTCGAAACAAAAAGCATGGAAGGCAGCTGGTCACTTACTCACACCAATTCAATTCATTTTGTCTAATCTGCATGAATCTGCAACAAGAGTAACTCACTTAGATGGACTTCCTAATTCTATTTGGGATCTGAATGGGTTACTGGCAAGTTTGAACTCATCCCCTTGTGAAGCGATAGACTTCTCCCTATCTTCGTGCAGTAACGATGGAGTTTTTCCGGAAGAGGCATCGGTAAACTTTCCGGACCCTCAGCGATCTCAACCTCGTTGGAATCTGGTACTAGATCAAGTCAATTCGAAGAAGTTTGTTAAAGGTGATGCATTATACCCAAGAAATGGTTTCACCAGGAATCGCGTCTATCAAAACGGTTTGTCTATTGAGTATTTCTGGGATCCAAAAGAATTGGATACACCTTATTGGTTGCTAAGATTATCATTATGCAATGATGTAACATCGAGATTTATAGCGAGATCGATTGGAAAGGAGGTTCCCCGCGAAGATGCAGGGTTTGCAGATTCATCTGCCCGGGAAGAAGCTACTCGCCTGTCCTATTTCACCAAAAATAATGAATTATCAAAAGATTTGAACAAATATAAGACCTCTTGGATCTTTTGGAGAGACAATATGGATGAAAAATGGAGCTTATTGAGAGATTATATACCTCTGTTTTTTACCCCCACCTGGTGGAGATACTTCTACGGCCTAATCCGAGAAACATATCCAGAAATAGTGCTTAAACTAAGTTATGACTCAAATCATGATCTTCCTAAAATTTGTGAAGGGGTTGCTAAGCATTTAGTAGGTGGCGCGAAAGGCTATTTATTACGAAACCTGCAAAGGCTAGGATTTAGATTCGAAAACAAATCTATTCGTACTCTATCATCCGAGATAGATCTTCTCATTCCCGAAGAAATCCCTGATGAAGCGGAGATGTCACATCCAGGAGAATGGTCGGTATCTCAAATTTCCGATAGGCCTAGCTTCTATTGCTGCATTCCCTCAATATTAATATTATTCGTTCTCGCGTTATTGAAACATCCTTTGTCTGCCGTCTCGGGTTCCAATTCCTTTCATTCATGGAAACGTTTCGATACCATTGAATATTTAACAGACCCAATGCGTGGATCCTATTTGAAAAAGGTAATGTATTCCCCCCCGACAAGCTAAATGTTAACGAGAGATCTAATAATCCATTCCTTAAATAGATTCTTGAGCTATGTAAATAATCTAATCTTTTTCCTTCTCGTGAAAAATGAACTTGATTCATGGATATTTCGTAGAGAAAGCTCTGATAATATAGATAATAGTAAAGAATTACTGACTCAATATTTAGTATCGACTAAAATTATCTACGGGTATGCATCGAAATCGAAATCTAATTATGACTTATTGAGCAACAATATTTTTCATGAACCTTACTCACGAGGAAGATCCAATATTTTGGCATACTTACTTCAATTCTGGCAAAATGATCTATTGGGTCACAAGATCCGTAAGTTGGATCCTGTGGAGAAGTGGGCTTTTTCCGCCTTCGGGATAAATATCCTATTTTCAGCAACAACAAGACAAAGAGACGGTATACTGAACATGCCATGTTGTGACATACCTATTTCACTCCAATCGGGATTATTACCATCTAAAGGGATTTTGCTAGTAGGATCTATAGAAACTGGCCGATCCTCCATTATTAGAGATGTAGCATTCAACTCCTACTTTCCAGTGGTGAAACTACCACTAAAGAAGTTCATATACAACCGATCCTTTTTCAGCAATGTACGTGGAAATTTTATCTCGAAAGAGAGCGTACACCGATTAACTCTCGTCTTTGAAATAGCGGAGGAAATGTCTCCTTGTACACTATGGGTTCAAGATATCCATGAATTGAATATTCATCGTTCGTATAATAAGCTAGAAGCTGATCCCAAATTTTTACTTTGCCAAATATTGAAGAATATTGGTCACAAGTTCAGCAACTCCAACATCCGCAAAAATGTTGTTATTGCCACGACTCACGTACCTGCGAGGATAGATCCAGCTTCAGTAGCTCCGAATCGGTTAAACTAATTAATAAATTTTCGAAAATATAATGGGCGTCAACGTCAGAAAGAATTGGCAATTCTATTACGTATCAAAGGTTTTCATATCGGGGCTAATCCGCCTTTCCTTGAGAGTACTGTGTCTGGAACTACGGGTTATAGCAAACGAGATTTATTCTTTCTCGCTAATGAAGCGTTATTAATAGGTACTTCCAGAAGGAAAAACTTTGTATGTAGCAATGCAATTGGATTAGCTTTGCATAGACAACATTCGACTGTTAGTGATATGGGCAATGGGGTGGAATCTGATTCTGGATGGGAAATCTCTTCCTACGAGATAGTGGAAGACACTTTGAAGAATAGTTTGATAGATACTTATCTCACGAATATTCCATTTCTTGGTCGTGACGCGTTGAAGATGCGATTTTATTATTTGTCTAACTGGTATGTGGAACCTTCAATAACCAAATCAACAATTGACGAATTCACTATGTTTTCGCATCTCCTAGGGATACTGGCTGAATTAGTAGCTCGCGATTCATTCCAAATGGATATGGTAAAAAAAGAGAATTTCATTGTTCTCGATAAAATCGTAGAAAATGACTTAAACCTAGCTTGTGGTGTCCTAGAAAACCTATCGAATAATTTATCGCGTTCAGAGATTTGTGAGGGAGGGGGTCGACACAATAAGAGTTTTTCTATTCCCTTTCCTATCGGAAAACCCAAGTATTGCTCAGGTGTAACCTCTACAAGTCGCTCCTCTAAATTTCTTAGAAGGGGGAGACTTAGTAGTAGTTTCGAGATGCAACAGTCACCCGAATTAATAAACTCGACGACAGAGGTGTCGCGTGAGATTGCTTGGTCCCATAAGGCTTGGCGTCTCCGTTTCCTGCGAGGCGGGACTTATGAATTGATGGGGGTATTATCCGAACCCAACCTTTTGTATAACTTAATTCTCCTTTATCACAATCAGAATTATATACCCCAACAAGATTTTGAATTCAATCAGATTAAGAAGGATAAAAGGAAATTGGGCGATAGAAGCGGGTATCTTTTCAGATTTGAGAAATCTGTCACTAATGTAACAGATTACTCTATTAAAAGATTAGAAAACCGATTGGATAATATATTGTTACGTGAGCAATTTCTCGAATTGGGAATCTCTGACGACTCATCTAACGAGTATGAAACACATTGTGATCGATTTAGTGAAACGACTCGACTCTTCGGGGGGCGCTTCATCTGGGACCCCATGCTTCTGTTCCAGCCAGACCCTAACATTCCTTCTCTGCGCTGCAGCTTGTTGCCGACAAAAGAAATAGCGCGTAGGCTTTACACCATTTACGGTATGAGAAGGCAGCGCCTTCAAAAGATGTCAAATAATAGAATTAATAATTTCTTTCTCTATCGTGAAGATAATCCGAAATTGAAACCCGACTCATCTATTAATCGGTGGAATAATCTTCCTTCGGATGAGGAGGAACGAGATTCCGAATACGTTAAAGAAACTTTTCTCATGGATATACATCTGCAATATCCACAGATATTTGCTCCCGTTCCTTTGGATTGCTACACGATAGCGGAGGATTTCCCGGGACGATTTCTTCGGTTTAGGCTTCTGGTTCATAGAAACAGATGGATGAGACGGAACCGTTCCCCATTTCAGGATTTTCTTATCTATAATATGTTGCTTGAAACTTGTGAATATCTATCCAATCCGTTCCTTGGTGAAGCATCGCTGGGTCGAACAATGAAAAAATCCCTTTACGAAAATTCAATGTCATAAAACAACTGTTGTTTCCTCAGTTAGATACTCCCCGCTCCGGCTAGATCTCTAGCCAGAGAATTGAAAGCCAAATCAGTAAGAGAAAGATGTAGATCTTTCTCTTACTGATACAAAAAATACAACCCCAGCATCTCGAAAACTAAAGAGTTGGAGACCAGTTACTCTGTGATAATGGTAGGAGTCTGAAAAATGATATTAGGAGAAGCAATACTTAGTCCGCAGGAATTATGCAAACGAAGTAAATTTTTTGTATCAATGTTGATACATATCTTTTATAAGATTATGGATCTACCCCCCAGTTGAATCGTTGATTCGCTCATTCCAGTCATTCGATACACTTAACTGGATTGAATTGAAGTGAAAACTATTCAAAAACGACGCCTCAATCGCGTTCTTGAAGCTACTCGAGGGGTGGGGGGGGCGCGCCAGTTTTCCTGTCTCCACTTGTTGGTTTTGAGGCTTGAAAGAAGCACGAAGGTATACCATGACCATGTTGGGTCATAATCCAATTACCGGGGATTATCGACGTAGATACGGATCTCCCCGGGTAGGATTCGAACCTACGACCAATCGGTTAACAGCCGACCGCTCTACCGCTGAGCTACCGGGGAAGATGGTAGGGGATTCAGTTTCATACACACTTGAAGACCTCTGGAAGCCGCTTCCAAATCTGGGAGTGGGAGGAGTTAAGCTTTCTCCGCTATTTCAGAAACTTTGCGTATCCCCTAAATCCCATTATAGGAGGAGGCGGCGGCGATAGCAATCCCTCTTGAATGGAGGGGTCCCCGAATCATGGGCATGGGAGGAGGGGGGGGGGGTCAATCGGCCAAGACAAGGTCGAGATCAACCCTACAATCCAGCCCCCCCCCACGATTCGTATTGATCAATCACCGATCAGTGGTTTCTCTTCCCCCCTTCCGGGAGGCGTAGTAGAATAGTCCCAGGATCCTTCCACCTTGATGTGAGGAAATCTTTTAAGAATAAAGAGAGAGAGGACAGAGAAACACAAAAGAAATAGGGAGATAGGGGAGATGGAGAATAGCCGGGAGAAATGGACGCGAATTGGAGCTTCGTGAAACGAAAGTAGCGGTTTACGGAAAAGGCGGGATTGGGAAGTCAACAACTAGTTGCAACATTTCAATAGCTTTAGCGAAAAAATACTATTGACCCTATTAATAAAATAAGTCCAAAAATCCACACAAATGAATAAAAAGATACCCTTCCGTTTTCTCCATACCGTATAGCTTCTCCTCCTACAAAGTTTAACGCCCCTGTGGCATTAACAAAACCATCTACTATACGCCGATCAAAATCTGAAATAAAATTACTGAGAACTATAATGTTACGTACAAACCAAATGTTATAGTAATAATCGATATAACCTCGATTCAGCGACCAGTTTTGAACAAACTGTGAAAACGTAGTAAAAAAATTACTCTTTATTAATATAGAAACAAGATAGTTTTTTTGATTATTTGCAACTTGTCTATAAACATTGGTAGAAATGAAAATCCCAAGTAAAGATATACTTAACGAACCCATGGAATTAACCAATACTTCTTTTAAAAAGGAATAATTAGAAAAAGAAAGATTGGGTGGATAAATAAACCATTCAGAAGGTAAATAATCCCCTTGATGTATTTTTCCGGAAAAATCAACTCCAAATAATCCAATAGATAAAACAGGTATTGCTAGTGCCACGAGAGTAAATATCATGACAAAACTTGACTCTTTAGGCTCTACTAAACTATGATTAGAACAGGCTTGAATGTCTGCTGGATCTATTAAATTTGCTAGCAGAGCATTTTTTTCAACTACATCTTGTGCAGATGCAGGATTTTGATTCATTTGATTGATTGACAGTTTAAGGTCAGAACCACCCCACAAACAAATTCCTTTCAAAAATGGATGAGAATTATTAAAATATATGCAATCTGTTTGATTAGCACGACAATCTCCTTCAAAAGTTAAAAGATGGATACGAAACATGTAAAACGCAGTAAGACCCGCCGTGCCAGAAGTTACCAACCCTAGAACGGGAGAGTATAACCAACTTTCAGTAATAATCTCGTCTTTGGACCAGAAACAAGCTAAAGGTGGTATGCCACACAAAGAAAGAGTACCTGAAAGAAAAGTGGTTCCAGTTATTGGCATGTATTTTCGCAAGCCGCCCATAAGAAACATGTTTTGACTTCTATCAGGTGAATATCCAACTAATTTCTCGATTGAGTGAATCACTGAACCGGCTCCGAGAAATAACAAAGCCTTAGAATAAGCATGTGTTACAAGGTGAAAAAGCGCGGATCGATAGGCACCAATGCCTAAAGCTAAGACCATATATCCTAACTGAGACATGGTAGAATAAGCAAGACCCCTTTTAAGATCTTTTTGGGAAATAGCTAATGTGGCACCTAACAAAGCTGTTACTCCACCCACCCAAGAAATTACATACATGACTAGAGGAAAATTTGAAATTAGGTGAAAAATACGAGCAATGAAAAAAATACCAGCAGCTACCATAGTAGCAGCATGAATAAGAGCCGATATGGGTGTGGGTCCTTCCATTGCATCTGGTAACCATACGTGAAGTGGGAACTGAGCAGATTTAGCAACTGGACCTAGAAATAATAAAATAATTATTATATTTGCAAATATTTTATTGAGAAATCCTACTTTTTCTAAATAAACAAATCAATCACACAATTCAGAAATCTCAAAGCTACCTGTTATCCAGTATAGACCTAAAATACCTAACAGCAATCCAAAATCTCCTATACGGTTCGTCACAAAAGCTTTTTGACACGCATTTGCAGCACTGGCTCTTGTGAACCAAAAACCTACTAATAGATACGAACACATTCCAACTAATTCCCAAAAGATATAAAGTTGTATTAGATTGGGGCTGAAAACTAACCCTGACATTGACGCGGTAAACAAACTTAGATAGGCATAAAATCTGACATATCCCTAGTCATGAAACATATAACTATCGCTGTAAACCATCACTAAGATACCTACGGTAGTTACTAGTAGTGACATAATAAGGGCAAGCGGATCAACCAAAAAACCTATTTCCAAGCAAAAATCACTATTTGGAATCCAAGCCCACAAATACCGATGAATCGAATGACTGATAAATTGTTCCGAAAAAAGAACGATCGAAACAACCATAGCAGTTGTTAGTGAAAAAATGTTAAATGATGCACATATTTGACGAAAACCTCTTGTAGCTTGTGGAAATAAAAACGCAATCAATCCAGTAAAACTAGAAGCTACTAATGGACACAAGGGAATAATCCAAGCGTATTCGTTTGAAAATTTCACAGACTATTGAATCCAATTTCAATTTGGTATTATTTCTTTCCTGTTTTTTGAAAGAAAGAAGATGCTGGAACAGTACTAAATAGAATGTATGCAATCAAAAGAATTGTTAGGATTATACACAGAATTGAAATGAAGTGATCTAAGTCTTTCATGTAATAGAAAGACAATAGACAAAATACTTGACAATAATCAGATATGACTGAGATACTTAGTTGAGTATGAATTTATTTGGCAACGAATTAATTCTTTTTATGATCGAAGTTTTGTTTCTTTTTTTTTTTCAATATTGAAATGAGTAAATTAAGAAGAGGAATCAAAATGGAAAAATACGCAATTATCGACGTTGGCGGAAATCAATTACGGGTGGAACCCGGAAGATTTTATGATGTTCGTCATACTCTAAAAACCTCGAAATCTTATGCAAAATTATCCATAAATCGAGTTTTGCTTATTCGTAATGGAACTGACATAGATATTGGCAATCCTTGGCTAGCCGATGCAGTTGTCACAGGACGGGTCTTACACAACTGCTTCGAAAAGAAATTGGTGATACAAAAGAATCATTCTAAGAAAAAAGCATTACGAATTCGCGGATACAGGGAAAATCTAATTAGACTTGTAATTGAATCCATCCGTATCCTTAAAAAGGATACAATTGTTTGCTAATTCTTTTTCCATTTTTATTTATTAAGCCATTAATTGAATAATTTGGTGCAGCAAACTAAAGTCTTAACTATCCAATGGTTTATTTTATTTGTCAGTTTCTTCTTTATTATTATATCTATTCTATCAATACGCATCAATATAGCAGTTAATCATAAATTAAACTTAAAGAATACGCAATATAATATGGCTGTTCCGAAAAAACGTACTTCTGGATCGAGAAGAAAAATTCGCAGTTATACCTGGAAAATTAAATCCTTTAAAAAAGCTTTGAAGGCGTTTTCTTTAGCTCAATCTGTTTTAAGCGGTCGGTCAACAAGTTTTTATTACGTAACAGAAAAAAGATCTCTGCAAAGAAATTAGCAGTAGTTATACAAATTTGATACAGTTGCTCAACGAGTCGCGGATTTATAACTCTTTTTAATTCTATGTAATTCACATTTTTGAAATATTTATGTACATGCCAATCTAATTTCTTGATTTATCATTTTATTCCATATTTTGAGTATGTAATAAAATAGAGCGTGTCCTAATTTTTATACAACTCACAGATCTGCTTTTTATTTTATTTTCGGAATAACAGGATTTGAACCTGTGACCTCCATCACCCCAAGATGGCACGCTACCAAACTGCGCTATATTCCGTATATATATATATATTAGATATATACGGAGGAATATAGATATCTGATATCTCAAGATCTACATTGAATTACTAACTTTAATTTCCAGTTCTATCTACTAACTAATAGTGTTCAATCAACTACTGTACCGATTTGACTAGTCGCACTTCGAGGGACCTATACTAGTTGACTCGTTAGTCCGGGCCGATGTAAAATGAATTTGCATCTGCTCAGGTTTAAACAAGCCGCTATGGTGAAATAGGTAGACACGCTGCTCTTAGGAAGCAGTGCCAGAGCATCTCGGTTCGAATCCGAGTAGCGGCAAAATATTATTTTTTTCATGGATAACCAATAAAAGGTCGGTAATAAATATTTTACTGAAGATGGATTATTGATAATAATCGACTTAAAACTGATCGGATCAAGATATTAATTTAAAATAAAAACTACTGGTTTCCGTTAATTACGATGTATACCCACATAGATCACATATTCGTTCACACGTCATTTGTAATGCTTCTTATTGTTACTTTGCCGAATCCGGTTAATTCATTTCAGAAAGTTGATAGACTTAATCACTTTAGCAAAAATGGCATAATAATTGCTTTTTTCCGTAGTACGGGATCTTTGGCTATTCGCTATTTTCAAACCAAACATTTACCGTTAGGAAATCTGTATGAATCGTTAATGTTTCTTTCATGGAGCTTTTCTTTGTTATATCTAATTTCAAACATCGCAAGTCAAAATGACTTGTCGGGTGCAGTTCTGGCACCCAGTGCTACGCTAACTCATGCTTTTGCAACTTCAAGCCTTCCGCAAAAGTTGCAAGAATCTACCGCGTTAGTACCTGCTTTGCAGTCTCAATGGTTAATGACGCATGTAAGTACAACGACAATTAGTTATGCAATCTTATTATGTGGATCTTTGTTAGCAATAGTTTTACTTAGTCTTTTTTACGGTGAAGTAAGTAGCTATTCTGCTGTAAGTTTGGAATACAACTCCAAATACACGAAACAAGACTTCTCATCAAATTGTTGTAATAACAGCCAAAAACAAACTAATTTGAGAGAGTTTCTCTATTCACTTTTCTCCAATTCGCGAAAGTGTCAATTGGTTAATTTTTTGGATAAATGGGCTTATCGAGCCATAAGCTTGGGGTTTTCTTTCCTTACTATTGGTCTACTTTCTGGAGCAGTATGGGCTAACGAAGCTTGGGGATCTTACTGGAGTTGGGATCCAAAAGAGACTTGGGCATTAGTAACCCGGTTGGTTTATGCTATTTATCTGCATACGCGGATAGATCGAGAGTGGATAGGGGAAGGGCCAGCTGCGGCAGCATCTATGGGATTTTTTTCGGTTTGGATTTGCTTTTTGGGGGTCAATCTATTAGGAGTTGGATTACATACTTACGGATGGTTGGTATGAAGACAAACAATAAGAATTGCATAGAAAGAAATAGTGATAAAAATAAACCAATTAGTTGGTTTATTTTTGATTAAAACCTTGTGTTTTCGCAAAAATGAAATAGAAATGGGGATATTTGTTTGAACAACTGGATGGAGAAGCAGAAACAAACATCTAAGGAATGGAGTAATCTACTACCTATACAATTAAATGTTTGCCTATGCTTCTCCATTGTTTGCAAATAAAAGTAATTGGAGAATTCCAATTATTCTGAAAATAAATATGAGTTAGCGGGTTCGATTGAAACTAGGAAATAAACCTCCTCGTACAGAGGAGTAGAAAATTTGGGAGATTAACAGTCTTTATTGTATCATAATTTACTTTAAGACAGGGTCATTCCATTTTCTATTTTATTAAATTGGAATAAAGAAGTGAAATTGAAAGTACCTTATCGTTCCAGATCGATAAAATTATATTTGGGTATGAACCGATACCTAGTATTGGCAATAGTAAACAGATTAGAGTAAATAATTCTCTTGGACCAAGATCAACTAAATAGGGATTTGATTCGTCAAAAAACTTATAACCATAAAAGATTCGGCGTAACATCGATAACAAGTAAATCGAGGTTAATATTGTACCGATTGCTGTTAGCGTCGTAATTCCTATTTTTAATAAAAAAGAGTATTGCTTCGCATTAATAACTCCTATAAAAACCAACAATTCTGATATAAAACCACTCATTCCTGGCAATGCGAGAGAAGCCATTGAGAAAGTACTAAACATAACGAAAAGTTTAGGCATCGAAATCGCGATTCCGCCCAATTGATCCAAAAGATAACTTCGGGTTCTATCGTAGCAACTACCCGCGAGTAAAAATAGAGCAGCCCCAATTAGACCATGGGAGATCATCTGCAATATGGCTCCGTTAATACCTGCATTTGTTAAAGAACCAATTCCGATGCTTACAAAACCCATGTGTGAGATCGATGAATAAGCGATTCTTCTTTTAAGATTGCGTTGACTTATTGAAATTAGAGAAGCATATACAATTTGAATTCCGCCAATTAACATCAGTCCCGAGCCTAGTAATAAATGAGCATGAGTCAGTAATTCCAAATTTATTCGAATGAGCCCATATCCACCCATTTTTAACAATATTCCAGCTAGTAGCATGCATGTGCTATAATGGGCCTCTCCATGAGTATCTGGTAACCAAGTATGGAAAGGAATCATTGGCAATTTTACAGCGTAAGCAACCAGGAATCCCAAATAAATAAGTATTTCCAATGAGAGGGGGTAGGATTTAAACATCAAATCTTGAATATCAAAAGATGGCATTTCACTGCCAGAAAAACTCATAGTTAAAGCTGCTACCAAAAGAAAGATTGAACCACCAGCTGTGTATAAGACAAATTTTGTGGCTGAATATAAACGTTTTTTTCCGCCCCATAAGCAAAGAAGCAAATATACTGGAATTAATTCTAGCTCCCACATAAAAAAGAAAAGCAAAATATCACGAGATACAAATAATCCGACTTGACCACCATACAGAATTAACATCAAAAGGTGAAATAGCCTTGTATTACGAGTGATAGGCCAAGCCGCTAGGGTTGCCAGAGTAGTAACGAACCCTGTAAGTAATACGAGACCCATGGAAAGCCCGTCAATACCTAATGACCAATGAAATTGGATAGAATATATCCATATATATGTTTCTAATAACTGAATTGATTTATAATCTATTTGGAAATGCTGGTGAAAAATATAAATAATTGGTAAAAATTCCAGTATACAAATACTCAAGGTATACCAGCGAATAACTTTGTTTCCATTACGGGGTAGAAATGGAATCATCAAAGCAGAAACAATTGGGAAAGAAACGACTCCCGTTAGCCACGGTACATTACTAATCATGAGTTGAGAAAGAGAAATAATTTTTTATAAAACTTTGTGAGTCAGATCAAATGACCCATATCTTTACTTAGAAAAGCCTGAAGTTTTAGATATGGGTCGATATCTTTTTACAGTTAACCTTATTTACCCGTTACTTTGACTGACTAGTAAGACAGACCCATACTACGGGTAGTTTCAGCACCCAAATATACACGCACACTTAAAAAATCTGTCGGACAAGCGGATTCGCATCTTTTGCAGCCCACACAATCTTCCGTCCTAGGAGCGGAAGCAATTTGATTTGCTTTGCATCCATCCCAGGGTATCATTTCTAGCACATCTGTAGGACATGCCCTTACACACTGAGTGCAACCAATACAGGTATCATAAATTTTTACTGAATGTGCCATTGAGTCTATCTACTCCTATTAAATTGTATCGACGTAGTGTATTTTTAGTAAAAAGTTGAGATAAATTTTTTCTTTATCAAGTTTTGACTAACTAAAATTCACAGGCTTCTATTATCATTTTCAAAATCTATACAACCACATTTCATCATATGAAACTTGTCTTCTCTACTTTTTTTTTTACCTCTCAGTAAATAATCATAGATTCAAACTTTGCTATACTAACTAAACAAATTAGTTTAAGTTAGTAAGTGCATCTAAAACACTGTTACTTTTAAATGAATTGAACATCTAAACAGATCTAGTTGCTTCATTAATCACCATTTTAGCAAATTTAATTGATCAATACGAGTAGAACTCCTGTTCCGGTGAATTGAAATAGCAATGGCTAACCCAGTAACAGCTTCGGCAGCCGCAACGGTTATTATAAATAATGAAAAGATCTCTCCTCCTTTCTGATTGCTAAAACAATTTGAAAATGTCACAAAATTTGTAGTAACAGCATTAAAAATTAACTCAAGGCTCATGAGTGCCCTAACCATATTTTTACTCGTAATTAATCCGAAAAAACCTACACATAAAACATATGCACTTAAAATTAATTCTTCTTTAAACATGATTTATTAAATTTCTCCTAAAAACTAATTAAATTTTTTCCATGTGATATATACGTCATTTAAGGAATTGGAGATTTGTTAAAAAAAAGAGGATTTATCATGAGATGAAGAAACATAAAACTTCTTTTCAGTCGTAAATCTTTCATTGCGTGCTGGATTAATTGCTCCCATTAAAGCAACTAAAAGAAGTATTGAGACAAGTTCGAAGGGTACTAGAAACTCGTTCAATAATTTGTATCCAAGTTCTTGGACATTAGTCCTAAGAGTACGTGATGCAAGAATTCCTGATTCATTAATCAGACTTGAATCAAACCACTCTGTATTATAAATTACATATGCCAATGTCGCGAAAAGAGTTGTAGACACTACTAAAGCAGCAAAATAACCAATGCCACCAGTAGCAGTACCAGCATAAGAATTTGTCGGTTCATCAGTAATCATTACCGCAAATACAATTAAAACGTTTATTGCTCCTACATAAACTAGTGATTGCGCAGCAGCTACGAAATCCGCATTTGATACGAGGTATAATAAAGATATACAAGTAAAAACTGACCCTAGTGAAAAAGCAGAATTAGCTCTATTAACAAACAATACTGCGCCTAAACTTCCTAAGAAAATACCCGATTCTATTAATGCAAAAACAGATTTATGAATTAGTTCCAAAAAATTCGTTGGACACAATTACTTACATATTTCATTGGATTTTTATTTAAACTTGACATTCCCTCTCTTCTCCTACGATTTATGTCAAATTTAATTAATTACTTAAATTCTAACTTCACAAGTTAGAAGTCGCTTGTTTCTTCACTCACAGATAGTTCCCTCAAAAGTATTTTCGAAGTCAAGAATGATTGAATCGATATTTCTTGAGATACAGAAAGAGGTATACGCCCGAGAGCTGTTTGATCATGATTAAGTTCGTGACGATCATAACTGGAAAGTTCATATTCTTCCGTCATTGACAAACAATTTGTTGGACAGTATTCAATACAGTTACCGCAGAATATGCAAACTCCAAAATCAATGCTGTAGCTTTTCAACTTCTTTTTTTTTACATCTTTTATAAAAGCCCAATCAACCACCGGGAGATTGATTGGGCATACCCGAACACGTACTTCGCAAGCAATACACTTATCAAATTCAAAATGAATACGTCCGCGAAATCGTTCAGAGGGCAAATTCTTTTCATATGGATATTGAACAGTTATCGGCAAACGATTTAAATGATCCAAAGTAACCGCAAATCCTTGACCGATATATTTTGCGGCTTCTACAACTTGTTGGCTATAACTCTGAAATTTAATTATTGCCAGAAACATTAGATAAATAAACCCAAGATTATTACTATTTCTTGTTTGTTAACCGACAAACATTTCCACCTAATAAGAGGAGAACATATGGATGTATTTCCTTCAGCCCATTTGTTCTTTCCTACCTAGTAAGAAATTAAATAGATTAAACTTAAACTAAAGTTAATACGAAGGTATCAATTAATTATTAAAATTTGAAACGAAGCTGTCAGTAGCAAATTTCCCAGAGCAATAGGTGGGAGAAATTTCCATCCGAGATCTAGTAATTGATCCATTCTTACTCTAGGTAAGGTCCGTCTTGTCAAAATAGAGATAAAAAGAAATAGATATGATTTGGATAGTGTAGTAATGACCTCTAAAACCGGTCTCAATATACTGAAAGACCCATCTAAACTATTTGAAGCATTTTGTACGAAATTTTCAAAAAAAGGAATTGAGGAATTCCATCCACCTAAATACAAAACTGTTACGAATAGTGAAGAAACCAAGAGATTTAAGTAAGAACCAACATAAAATAAACCAAATCTAATTCCCGAATATTCGGTTTGGTAACCCGCAACTAATTCTTCTTCTGCCTCTGGCAAGTCAAAAGGCAATCTCTCACATTCCGCCAATGAGGAGATGAAAAAGGCTGTAAATCCTATTGGCTGACGCCACAAATTCCATCCCAAAAAACCATAATTGGACTGTGCCTCTACTATATCAACTGTACTTAAGCTGCCGGATAAAAATAGTCGTCGGATTCCTTTGTCCGCCTCTAATTCAAAACCGTACATGAACTTATAGTTTCATACGGCTCCTCATTGAAATTTGAAAGTAAGACCTCAGTTATAAACGCAAATCTTCACGTAGAATCAATGAGATTCCGTCTGCCTTTCCACGAGTTTGCTTCCGAATCTATCTCGTCCTTATCTAGAGATTTATAAATTCTAATTTTTTCATGAATTAATCTAATTTAGGAAATGTCTCGTATTTTTCAAGCATTCCCACCTATATTAGAAATATAGTGCAATTTGTCAGTATTGGTTGCATATAAAATCATCTAAAAAGAATATAAATCCACCACTAATTTAGCGTACAAATATCATAAGGGTTACTTCGTTCTAAATGGTTATCACTGAAATGAGTAAAACTATACTCAAGGCCGAAATACTTTAGGTATACTATACCCAGTCACCCCTACCGCGGCTGAGTTTATTCCAAGGAAAGCAATGAAACGAGAAAAAACGGATCTATAGAAAAAAAAAAAGAATAAGTATATATTTGTACTTAGATACTTACTTGCTTGTATCTACCTAATTTGTTTTTTTTTTCAGAGATTGATTCTCGCTTTCACTTCCACTACACACATGCTTTTTACAACTCTTTTGCGTATATTTGTGTTTCTCGCTACTCACTTCTTCCCTTCCACTGAGCATAAACCAATTACTACTTATTGTCCGCTTCAAGCTTGAGTAATAAATCACAAACTTGGGATCAAGCAGAACGCGCCTTTGGATGCTCGTACATAGGGGGGGGGGCTATTTCGTAACTGCAGAAACGCCGTTTGAATGCACCCAGATAACTACTTGTTCTATAATTCAACGAAATTGATCAGGCGAAGGCATTTAGCCTTTTTCGCATTCGTGCTTAACGAATCGCACGTAGGGATATTGATAGAACACATGAAGCTAGAGGTATTTCATAACTGATAGATTGAGCCGCGGCCCTTAGACCACCTAAAAAAGAATACTTGTTATTTGACCCATATCCTGCCATGAGAATACCCAAAGGTACGATGCTTGAGATAGCAATCCAGAAAAAAACGCCTATTCTCAAATCAGATAAAATTATATTTTGTCCAAAAGGTATTACCAAAAAGGTGATAAAAACAGGGATGACTACAACAGCTGGTCCAATGCTAAATAATTGGGCGTTACCCCTGGCTGGGATGATGTCTTCTTTTAGCAATAGTTTGATCCCATCTGCGAGAGATTGAATAATTCCTAATGGACCCGCATATTCTGGCCCGATACGTTGCTGTACCCCAGCGGATACCTTTCATTCGAGCCATGCAGTGACTGAGACTCCTATCGTGACTCCCAGAACTAAAATGAGGGTATAAGCCAAAATCCAAATTGGTTCGGAAAAAGACATTGCAAATTTCAATCTATTGAAAAAGTGAGCAAGTCCCTCTTCAAAAAATTCAATACTATTTGTCATTTTAACGATCAACCTCTCCCATAATAATATCTATGCTGCCTAGTATTGCCATAATATCTGCGAGTTTCATCCCTTTAATCAGCTGAGGAAGGATCTGCAAATTTGTAAACCCGGGTGGACGAATCTTTAATCTCCAAGGAAATATGCTATTATCTCCAATTAAGAAAATCCCCAATTCCCCCTTAGGGGCTTCTATTCTTACGTAATGTTCCTGTCTAGGCAATTTAAGATTTGGGGAAGATTTCTTTCCAACAAACTGGTAATTGAAACTGCTCCAGTCTATTTCTCCTTTTTGGTTCGCAAGACGCCTACCCTCAAGGTTTTCATATGGACCTCCTGGAAGAACTTTTATAGCTTGTTGAATAATATTTATAGATTCCTTCATTTCGTTAATTCTTACCAAATAACGAGCTAAGGCATCTCCGTCTTGTTGCCAGTGAATTTGCCAATCTAGTTTATCATAACATTCAGAATGATCAACCTTGCGGAGATCCCACTGCACCCCCGAAGCTCTTAATGCCGGTCCAGATAATCCCCAATTGATAGCTTCCTGTCTGCTTATAAGACCTACTCCCATTACCCGTTTTAAAAAGATTGGATTTCGTGTAATTAATCGCTCATATTCCTCTATTTTTGGTAAACAATATCGGCAGAAATCTAAGCATTTATCTACCCACCCATAAGGTAAATCTGTGGCCACTCCTCCAATACGAAAATAATTATGCATCATTCGCATGCCTGTAGCAGCTTCAAACAAATCGTAAATCAATTCTCTTTCTCGTAATATATAGAAGAATGGGGTCTGGGCACCGATATCTGCTAGAAATGGGCCTAACCATAACAAATGAGAAGCTATACGACTTAATTCAAGCATAATTATGCGTATATAACTAGCTCTCTCGGGTATCTGAATATTTGCTAATTTTTCCGATGCACTCACTGTCACCGCTTCAGTAAACATGGTAGCTAAATAATCCCATCTCGTCACGTAAGGAAGGTATTGTATAATTGTTCGGTTTTCGGCAATTTTCTCCATGCCTCGATGTAGATATCCCAATATCAGTTCACAATCAACAACATTTTCACCTTCTAGAACAACAACGAGACGGAGAACACCGTGCATTGATGGATGATGAGGACCCATGCTTACCACAATTGGATCAATATCTTTAATTTGAATACTCGTAAGTTGCTTCCTTTCTAATAAAAAAAAAATCTATAAAATACAAGAAATGTGATAAAACCCAATTTACTTATCTTAGGCTAATAAAGAGACAGTTGATTCATCCAAAACAAGGTGGGGGCTTAAGCCCCCACCCCCTAGCTTGAAAACTAGAAAAACGGAAAACCTTAGGCTAGTGCCTTTTCAAACTTCGAATGCCTAACTTCTTCAGAACTCTTAGATATATATCTGTATCATTGCTAGACAAATAAGCTAGAAGACGTTTACGTTTACCAAGTAATTTCCATAAACCTATTTGAGAGGAGTAGTCTTTGGGATGTAATTCGAGATGAGAGGTAAGCTTTGATACTCGATAGGTTGAATAATAAATCTGAGAAGCAGCGAACCCCGTATTTTTGTAACCATCAGAAACCTTTGAGTCAATAGATGCTTGTTTGTCCATATCTTAGTAGTAATCGTAATTTTATAGCCCGTCTCGGATCAATTATAGGGGTTTATTCAATAGTTGTACCAAAAAAGATTTATTTGACATAAAGATCAATCTTGTGTTTTTCATCTTTTCATGTGACCAGCAGATAGGGTTCTACTGGCGTTGTAAGTGAGTGAATTAGCCCTCTATCGGCTAATCAGATGTAGTTAATTTTGGCTTAATCAATAAACTAGGTGCTTTTTCTCTTGCTTATTTTAACTTGGAATATTCGGGTACATGCGGAATTTAAGCGCCGTAAATCGACTCTCAGTTAGCGCGCCGAGGCAGAATCTACCAGTGCAAGCTAATTCCTCCAAGCGGTGACTGGGCCATAGAAAACGTTTGATTTTTTGAATTTCACTTAATCTTGAAAGATGAAGAGAATATTGTCTTTTGCTAGTTTGGTCCCTTTGAACGTCTGAAATGATTTGATTATAGTATTCCCATGTATGTGACTTTTTCGAAGTTAACAAACAACGAAGAAATCGAAATTGCCTGCGCCGTCGCAAAAGTAAGAGATCGTCAATGTTATAAATAGTGGATTGTTTGCAATTCCGTTCAGTTACTAGGTGAAACACTTTTGATACATAATTATCACTATATATTTTCTTATACAGGCGCTTATTAGCTCTATTCTTTGATCTGGATTTAAGTTTTAGCACGGGATTAATAATTTTGTACAACAAGTTTTGGTCGTCAAATACTAGTGGCAAACGATGAGCTGAAATAAGAGAGAGAGTTTGAAGAAGACCAACTCTAGTTGTCGCATTTAACCGAAAGTTTAACAGATCCAAATCTATTTCAGTATTAGCACATAGTGTAACTAAATCTTGATCATTTTCGAGCATTCTTGTAAGAACTATCAAATTTTTAAATCTATCTAGTTCTGTTTCAAATCTCCATTTCCACCGAAAAATAAAGTCCGCATCTTCTCTTTCATCTAATAATATTTCGTACAACTCATTTGATACTTTTTGGAATCTCCTATTTATGTCTAATATTAAATGGTATTGGTCACTATCTTTAAATAGTGGATTTTGTGACCTCTTGGGTTTATTTTTGCTCTGAAGAAAGCTTTTCCTTTTTCTAACATTCGGGTCTAGCCATAGCATCAAATCAAGTTTCAAGTTATATCTCAGTTTTCCATCAAAATTATAAATTTTCTCGATTTTGTGTTTCCCAACAAATTCACCAACTCTTCGGATGCGATCTTTACAGCGAAACCTTTGAGCAAAAATATTTTGCTGCACGGAACAGGTCTGTATATCTCCATGTCGTACAAAATCAGTTAAGTTCTGTAATAAACTTCTATGTTTCTGAATTCTATTAAAATTAGTGAGTCGATTTATTAAAAAATATCTTTTTGCGTAGATCGAATAATTGTGTACTTTACTTTGGGAGATGTTACCCTTTAGTTTATTCGCAATATTTCTTCCAATCCCAAATCTCTTCAAACTAAATTTCCACTTTTGAGGTGCTATTTCATGCCAAACTGGGGATGGTAAATTGTATTTATAGAAACAATCTAACCAGTTATTCCAAGTTTTTTCATCTAAGTTATGCAATTTTTTTGAAAATCCCCATTTTTTCAAACATTTTGCAATCTGTTCACCAAAAAATTTGTTATCAGTCTTTTTGTCAAAAGGGCTTACCAAATCCTTTACACAATTACCTCTTTCTACAAGATTTGAATATTTTGTTGTAGTAGAAGCAATAGCCCTTCTCGTAGAAGGAGGTTTCGAAGCAACGTCAGTGTAGCTATTCCATGTATTTTTTCTACAAACAGTATTGTTCTCTTTTTGATCAAAGGTCAACAAGCTTAAATCTAAGTTTTTTTCCACGCCGACATTCCATAAATCAACATAGAGACAAGCTTGAGATGAGGATCCGAACCGCGATAAATTGTTTTTCGTTGATGAAGTCTTTTTTGAATCGATTTTATTTAATAGTCTTACCAATTCTTTATGCAACACAAGAGATTCGTGAAAAGATTGACTTAAAACTCTGTCAATTATGAAAAACAGATTTATTAGTGTCCAAACAAATTCTTCAAAAGATTCTGCGAGAAATGACCGTAAATTTACTACTATTTCGTCAGAACCTATAGGTTGATTTTGTTTGAATCTTTCAAGATTGGCAGAAATTTTACTATCCAATATAGGCTCGATTGATACTGGATCCACTAAGATTTCTTCGGAATTTAGTCTATTTTCTTTTATTTTTTTGTCTAACAGCTTCACGGTATTTATGGGAACATTACCCGCAACAGATTTCTCTTTCACGGGATCTTGAGCAACAACTTTCTTACTAAGATTAGTAGCCGAATGTATCTCTCCACCAATAGCAATAGATTTATCAATTTCTTTGAAAATATTTGAATTGGATTTTCCCATTTCATTTATGGAATCGAGACTTTTCATCCAATAATTTCTATTTGAACTAAAGTAGCTTGGCATCTCTACTTTAGGAGTAACTTTCGAGGGAAAGTTAAATCCTTTCATTTTCAATACCGTTAATCTTAATCTCAAGACTTTTCCAAAATTGAGATTGATATTTTGGTAAACATGCTTTATTCGGCGAGGCAGAACCTTCCTACAAGTCCTAATCAAATTCTTTTGCACAGGTTTCCAAAAAGAACTTTCTTTTTGAATAGTTCCAAAAGGGATATCTGTTTGATAGCCCAAAACAGTTAAATAAGTAAATTTTGGTTTGTTATACTTCAAATTCTTCTTGCTTTTTCTCTCTGGATTCCCGCTTAATCCAGTTTCCATATATTCGTTCCGAAGAGTTAGCTGTTTTTTATTCCTATTTGTTTGCCAGGGCTTTAAACACATCGGATATAGTATTTTTATTTGGATACCTTCTCTCAACCAACGCGGGGGTAAGTCATCTTGTGAAAATTCTTCACCATCAAAGGTACAATTGATGTGAATTTCTTTTTTCCACTTTATCCAATCTTTCTTCCATTCAGATTCTTGACGGAGTAGAATACGGACAAAGCTTTTCATTACTATAAGTGCTGGTAGTTTTATAAACTTACGAAATCTGGATTGAAAAACCAGCATATATCCTCTTCCATTATGAATGGGGCCTATGTCTGTTCTAGCGGCTATAGCTGAACGAGCAAGTCTTGATTCATCAGTTAAACTTTCTTTTGTTAGTGGATAAATTTCTAATATTTGTTCTTCAAATCCGTAATTTACGTCTTTTTTTACCTCACCAAACCTTGTTCTGGGACTCAGAGTTTTTAACTGATTAATTGGTAATTTGAATAATATTGGTATTTCCATTGATCTAAGAAAGAAAGCCGAACGTATCTTTTCTTGAAGTGCCTTCCAGAGCAGGGTTTTTCGTCTCCTTGATCGCATCGATCCCTTCAAGAATTTCCGACGAAAGTCAGATATTCTTGCATATCGCTTCACCAATTTTGCCCATCTGGGTTTCCCTCTCGGGGAAGTAATACCCACATTACGCAACTTTCTATAGCGAAAATCGGTGTCTCCTCCTGGACCATCAAAATCATTCTCAAAGTAGATTGCTAAATTACGGGCCAAATCCATAGTGAGATCTTCAATTTCGTGGAGTTTGCATATTCTTTTTCCTGCAGTTAAAGGTTTTTTCTTTTCATAGTTATAAAATAGAACTCCTTTAAAAAAAGAGATTTGATTTGATTGGCAACAGTTTTTCTCCTCTTTTAGATAGGTGAGAAAGAGTGCTCGATCTTCAAAATCTAAATTAATGATTTCTTCCCAAGTAACGTCGGTCCCGGATAAAGATTTTACCTTTTCCAATATTTTTTGGACATCGTAATCATAAAAAACTCTCTTTTTAAATATGAAATGGAATATACGTCTACTTCTTCTCGACAGAGTTTCCCACGGCAAAGAATTTTCAAAGCCTCGGTTTTTTCCTTTGCGATTTTCTGTAGAGATCCAATCCTTAAGAACATTTTTCCTAGCGATGCCAATTTTACCTTTACTTCTTTTTGTCGTTTGTAAATTGTCCCACTCCCAGTTTGTTAAACTCAAGTCCTCCACCGTCATAAATGTTTGTGGAACTGGAATTCGTATACGGAAGTTATTGGCAAAAGGATCGTAGTTGAAAGGTATTTTGTATTTTCTCCCACCGATTAATCTAGTTCTTTTTCCTATTGCTTTTGAAAAAGAAGAACCAGTATCTAATATTTTGACTCGACCTGTCAATTCTTTTTGGAATAATTGGGCCTGTATCAACTTTTCCGAAACCCAATTTTGAGAAAAGAAGTTGTCCCTAATAGATCTAGGGGATTTCGACATATATCGATACATGTACTTTTCAAAAATTGATAGACTGGGCAACGCTGCAAGGGACAATCTCTCTTTTCCATCACTTAAACATTTTGTAAAAAAGTATGTGGATGTTCTTCCTTTGTAAAAGCTACTAGTAGTATCAGATCGACAATTTTTAACAAATCGATTGCCTCGATTTCCTCTCGAGGGATCGAAAAAAGAAATGGGCCATGGCTTAAAAAACCACCACGAAAGATCTGGATATTCAGCAATTTCCCAAAAAGCCGTTTCCTTGTCTTGGGACTCATTCATAAATTTCTTGGTCCAGAAAGATACGGGGGCTCTGCCTAAATGTGTCACGGCTTGTATTACAGAAACAATACTAAAAGTTGTGTAAATGGAACGTTTTGCTAAAAGATATAGCATCGGAGAATCTCTTTTCACACGGGTCAGAAGTAGTTTGGACAAAAAGTTGAATGCAGCCTGACCAATTAACCAACCCCAAAGCGCAGCGAACAAAAATATTTTGTTATTACTATACCTAAAAAATACAAGATAAGTTAGTCTTGTCAAGACAGGATTTGGTAATAGAATTGGATTAAAAATCTGAAACAGAAAACTCATCAGAAATAATCTTACTACGCGCGAGTCTTTGAATTTTGTTACGGGACGTAAAGTATCATAATTTGGGAAATCTTTGATTACCAAGCAGAAAAGAAACGTATATGGAACAGCCACGATAGTTAGTAAATGCGGTTTTAACAATAAAGAGTAGATCGGCGAATAATAGATCGCTAAAATAGTTATTAGTTGTGCCAGCATCGATCCACTTAAAGAAATTATACCGCTTAGATTACCTCCTAAAAGAAACGATCTCACACAAAGAATTTGTGAAGGTCCCATAGGTAATGTTGTAAGTAATCCATAGTATAGACCAAAAAGCATATAAGGACTCATCAGTTTCATCCAAGTAAGTATCAAAAATATATTTGTATTCGTTGCAGTTTTTTTGATGTGTAGGATATTTGAATTGTTTGTCATTAAATCTTTTGTCTGCCATCTCGTGTATCACATCTATTCTATATTACCTCAGTGTCAGTGGAAATCTTTTTATTTTGTTGCGTCTCCTATCAAGATTTATACCAGTATTCTACCAATATTATACATGTCAATGTTCTAGTATTCAAGTAATTTTGAAAATTTAAATTTAGGTAGATATAAAACAAATTTTTTAGTTTTCAAAAAAAAACCGATAATTCTTTTTCTTAATCACGTAAGAAACGGGAATCTTTAATAAGATTACTGATTAAGAAATTGACCAAATGTAGTAAATACCTTTTCATGTTGAATTGATTGATTACCAGTTGTTACATCATTTTCAGAATTAGAATTAATTTAATAGTGTCTGTTTGGATAAACTACGAGAGTTTGGAGTAAATCCACTTTTACGTCGCAATGGACGAGTAACCAATTCAAGAATGTCTCGTGCATTACTAAACCCATGAATCTGTGCAAATGTAAATTCGACCGACCATTTGGTATCTATATTTCTAGCTTCCAATGGATTGGCATGGGCCATTCCAGTGATAGCCAAATCAGGTTTTAGCTCATGCATACGCTGTACCTGGCTATAATTGTCAGGTTTTTCTACAATTCTAGGTGAAGGTTTTTTCATCTTCTCGCAAGTATCCTGGAGAAACGAAAGCTCAGCCGATTGATATCGTCTATCCATATACGGAATACCTATTTCGTACACAGTCATTCCGCATCGAATTAAAAATCTAGCTATAGAAATTTCTAACAGATTATCTCCCATGAAAAAAACGGACTTATCCCTTATTATTTGAATATAATCTTTATTCTTATTCCATATCTGGTTTTCTCTTTCTTCCAAACCTTCCGCTTTTTTATTGAAAACTGAACATATTTTTTCAATCCAAGCGCGTGTTCCATCTGGACCAATGGGAAAAGGTGCTCCAACTAACTGACATTTTCTTCGACGCATTAATGTTGTTGCGGTACGGCTTAAAAAAGGGTTTACTCCACAGACAAATATACCTTCTCCCAAATTAGGAAGTTCGTTATATCTCTGAGATGGTAGCCATCCTGAAACAGGAACTGATTGACGTTTTAATTCCAAGTTTAGTTGTGAAGCAACACTTGAAGGAAGTGAGCCAAAAAGTACTAAATTAGATTTTAGCGATTCCTCTTTTTGAAAAAGATATTTGTTATTTGAGCTATTGTTAATTAGAGCAACACGCTCAAATTCACCCGAGTCTTTCCCGGTATAATGCTTGTATTCTGGACAGCGATGGGCCATAGCAGCTAAAACAGTATCTTCCCCTTGAGTAAAAGCATAATCCAACCCATTTGCTCGTGCAACGACAATAGGTATTCCAAGCCGTTTTTCCAAAATCGGTGCTATTCCTTCCAAATCCATTTTTATTATTTCTGTGGTACAGGTACCTATCCAAAAAATAACACTAGGATTCCTATCGTTTTTTATCTGTAAGCAAATTCTTTCCAGTTCCACTTGATCATTTAATTTAGCCGAAATATCTCCTTCTTCTAATTCCGCCATTGCATAACGAGGTTCCGCAAAAATCGTGACTCCAAGTGCATTTTGTAAAAAATAACCACAGGTCTTTGTACCTACTACTAAGAAAAAGCTATCCTCAATCTTTTGATATAACCAAGCTACACAACTAATCGGACAAAATGTGTGGTAATTACCGGTTTCACATTCAAAAGCAAGAGTCTCCGAAGTTTTCATGAAGATGTTTCCTCAAAATAGAAAGGTATAGATATAAATCTATCTAGAATAAGTAATTAACCCTCCTGACTGTTAGATAATTGTAAAATTGAGCATAACGTTTGCTTGTGTATCTTTAATTTCCTTCGTATCACTTAAATTGGCATTTAAATAAAAATCAGATAATAAATTAAACAATTCTCTATCTGGTATTTCTTTTGGTACAATTCCTTCTGGCTCAGAGAGAATTTGATCTGCTATATTTAAATAAAAGTCGCAAACATAATATAAATTATGTTGGTATTCTGCCATTTCAAACAAAGTTTTTCCTTTTACCCGTGAAACACGAATATCTTCGACTAGAGGTAATACTTCGAGTACAGGCATTGGACAAGCTTCAACATATTTATCAATAAGGTCTCTTTCAGATGTTCGATTTCCAACTAGACCAGCTAATCGCAAGGGATGAGTATGGGATTTTTCCCTGACCGAGGCTGCAATACGGTTTGCTGCAAAAAGAGCATCAAATCCGTTATCAGTTATAATAATGCAATAATCTGCATAATTTAAAGGAGCAGCAAATCCCCCGCAAACAACATCTCCCAAAACATCAAATAAAATAATGTCGTATTCATAGAAAGCGTTTAATTCTTTTAATGGTTTTACCGTTTCTCCCACAACGTATCCGCCGCATCCAGCTCCTGCTGGGGGTCCGCCAGCTTCTACGCAATCCACTCCACCGTATCCTTTATAGATAACATCTTCGGGCCATACATCTTCATAGTGATAATCTTTCATTTGTAAAGTATCTATAATTGTAGGTATTGAAAATCCTGTTAGTGTAAATGTACTATCGTGTTTTGGGTCGCATCCAATTTGTAATACCTTTTTTCCTCTTCTCGCTAAAGCTATTGAAATGTTGCAACTAGTTGTTGACTTCCCAATCCCGCCTTTTCCGTAAACCGCTACTTTCGTTTCACGAAGCTCCAATTCGCGTCCATTTCTCCCGGCTATTCTCCATCTCCCCTATCTCCCTATTTCTTTTGTGTTTCTCTGTCCTCTCTCTCTTTATTCTTAAAAGATTTCCTCACATCAAGGTGGAAGGATCCTGGGACTATTCTACTACGCCTCCCGGAAGGGGGGAAGAGAAACCACTGATCGGTGATTGATCAATACGAATCGTGGGGGGGGGCTGGATTGTAGGGTTGATCTCGACCTTGTCTTGGCCGATTGACCCCCCCCCCTCCTCCCATGCCCATGATTCGGGGACCCCTCCATTCAAGAGGGATTGCTATCGCCGCCGCCTCCTCCTATAATGGGATTTAGGGGATACGCAAAGTTTCTGAAATAGCGGAGAAAGCTTAACTCCTCCCACTCCCAGATTTGGAAGCGGCTTCCAGAGGTCTTCAAGTGTGTATGAAACTGAATCCCCTACCATCTTCCCCGGTAGCTCAGCGGTAGAGCGGTCGGCTGTTAACCGATTGGTCGTAGGTTCGAATCCTACCCGGGGAGATCCGTATCTACGTCGATAATCCCCGGTAATTGGATTATGACCCAACATGGTCATGGTATACCTTCGTGCTTCTTTCAAGCCTCAAAACCAACAAGTGGAGACAGGAAAACTGGCGCGCCCCCCCCACCCCTCGAGTAGCTTCAAGAACGCGATTGAGGCGTCGTTTTTGAATAGTTTTCACTTCAATTCAATCCAGTTAAGTGTATCGAATGACTGGAATGAGCGAATCAACGATTCAACTGGGGGGTAGATCCATAATCTTATAAAAGATATGTATCAACATTGATACAAAAAATTTACTTCGTTTGCATAATTCCTGCGGACTAAGTATTGCTTCTCCTAATATCATTTTTCAGACTCCTACCATTATCACAGAGTAACTGGTCTCCAACTCTTTAGTTTTCGAGATGCTGGGGTTGTATTTTTTGTATCAGTAAGAGAAAGATCTACATCTTTCTCTTACTGATTTGGCTTTCAATTCTCTGGCTAGAGATCTAGCCGGAGCGGGGAGTATCTAACTGAGGAAACAACAGTTGTTTTATGACATTGAATTTTCGTAAAGGGATTTTTTCATTGTTCGACCCAGCGATGCTTCACCAAGGAACGGATTGGATAGATATTCACAAGTTTCAAGCAACATATTATAGATAAGAAAATCCTGAAATGGGGAACGGTTCCGTCTCATCCATCTGTTTCTATGAACCAGAAGCCTAAACCGAAGAAATCGTCCCGGGAAATCCTCCGCTATCGTGTAGCAATCCAAAGGAACGGGAGCAAATATCTGTGGATATTGCAGATGTATATCCATGAGAAAAGTTTCTTTAACGTATTCGGAATCTCGTTCCTCCTCATCCGAAGGAAGATTATTCCACCGATTAATAGATGAGTCGGGTTTCAATTTCGGATTATCTTCACGATAGAGAAAGAAATTATTAATTCTATTATTTGACATCTTTTGAAGGCGCTGCCTTCTCATACCGTAAATGGTGTAAAGCCTACGCGCTATTTCTTTTGTCGGCAACAAGCTGCAGCGCAGAGAAGGAATGTTAGGGTCTGGCTGGAACAGAAGCATGGGGTCCCAGATGAAGCGCCCCCCGAAGAGTCGAGTCGTTTCACTAAATCGATCACAATGTGTTTCATACTCGTTAGATGAGTCGTCAGAGATTCCCAATTCGAGAAATTGCTCACGTAACAATATATTATCCAATCGGTTTTCTAATCTTTTAATAGAGTAATCTGTTACATTAGTGACAGATTTCTCAAATCTGAAAAGATACCCGCTTCTATCGCCCAATTTCCTTTTATCCTTCTTAATCTGATTGAATTCAAAATCTTGTTGGGGTATATAATTCTGATTGTGATAAAGGAGAATTAAGTTATACAAAAGGTTGGGTTCGGATAATACCCCCATCAATTCATAAGTCCCGCCTCGCAGGAAACGGAGACGCCAAGCCTTATGGGACCAAGCAATCTCACGCGACACCTCTGTCGTCGAGTTTATTAATTCGGGTGACTGTTGCATCTCGAAACTACTACTAAGTCTCCCCCTTCTAAGAAATTTAGAGGAGCGACTTGTAGAGGTTACACCTGAGCAATACTTGGGTTTTCCGATAGGAAAGGGAATAGAAAAACTCTTATTGTGTCGACCCCCTCCCTCACAAATCTCTGAACGCGATAAATTATTCGATAGGTTTTCTAGGACACCACAAGCTAGGTTTAAGTCATTTTCTACGATTTTATCGAGAACAATGAAATTCTCTTTTTTTACCATATCCATTTGGAATGAATCGCGAGCTACTAATTCAGCCAGTATCCCTAGGAGATGCGAAAACATAGTGAATTCGTCAATTGTTGATTTGGTTATTGAAGGTTCCACATACCAGTTAGACAAATAATAAAATCGCATCTTCAACGCGTCACGACCAAGAAATGGAATATTCGTGAGATAAGTATCTATCAAACTATTCTTCAAAGTGTCTTCCACTATCTCGTAGGAAGAGATTTCCCATCCAGAATCAGATTCCACCCCATTGCCCATATCACTAACAGTCGAATGTTGTCTATGCAAAGCTAATCCAATTGCATTGCTACATACAAAGTTTTTCCTTCTGGAAGTACCTATTAATAACGCTTCATTAGCGAGAAAGAATAAATCTCGTTTGCTATAACCCGTAGTTCCAGACACAGTACTCTCAAGGAAAGGCGGATTAGCCCCGATATGAAAACCTTTGATACGTAATAGAATTGCCAATTCTTTCTGACGTTGACGCCCATTATATTTTCGAAAATTTATTAATTAGTTTAACCGATTCGGAGCTACTGAAGCTGGATCTATCCTCGCAGGTACGTGAGTCGTGGCAATAACAACATTTTTGCGGATGTTGGAGTTGCTGAACTTGTGACCAATATTCTTCAATATTTGGCAAAGTAAAAATTTGGGATCAGCTTCTAGCTTATTATACGAACGATGAATATTCAATTCATGGATATCTTGAACCCATAGTGTACAAGGAGACATTTCCTCCGCTATTTCAAAGACGAGAGTTAATCGGTGTACGCTCTCTTTCGAGATAAAATTTCCACGTACATTGCTGAAAAAGGATCGGTTGTATATGAACTTCTTTAGTGGTAGTTTCACCACTGGAAAGTAGGAGTTGAATGCTACATCTCTAATAATGGAGGATCGGCCAGTTTCTATAGATCCTACTAGCAAAATCCCTTTAGATGGTAATAATCCCGATTGGAGTGAAATAGGTATGTCACAACATGGCATGTTCAGTATACCGTCTCTTTGTCTTGTTGTTGCTGAAAATAGGATATTTATCCCGAAGGCGGAAAAAGCCCACTTCTCCACAGGATCCAACTTACGGATCTTGTGACCCAATAGATCATTTTGCCAGAATTGAAGTAAGTATGCCAAAATATTGGATCTTCCTCGTGAGTAAGGTTCATGAAAAATATTGTTGCTCAATAAGTCATAATTAGATTTCGATTTCGATGCATACCCGTAGATAATTTTAGTCGATACTAAATATTGAGTCAGTAATTCTTTACTATTATCTATATTATCAGAGCTTTCTCTACGAAATATCCATGAATCAAGTTCATTTTTCACGAGAAGGAAAAAGATTAGATTATTTACATAGCTCAAGAATCTATTTAAGGAATGGATTATTAGATCTCTCGTTAACATTTAGCTTGTCGGGGGGGAATACATTACCTTTTTCAAATAGGATCCACGCATTGGGTCTGTTAAATATTCAATGGTATCGAAACGTTTCCATGAATGAAAGGAATTGGAACCCGAGACGGCAGACAAAGGATGTTTCAATAACGCGAGAACGAATAATATTAATATTGAGGGAATGCAGCAATAGAAGCTAGGCCTATCGGAAATTTGAGATACCGACCATTCTCCTGGATGTGACATCTCCGCTTCATCAGGGATTTCTTCGGGAATGAGAAGATCTATCTCGGATGATAGAGTACGAATAGATTTGTTTTCGAATCTAAATCCTAGCCTTTGCAGGTTTCGTAATAAATAGCCTTTCGCGCCACCTACTAAATGCTTAGCAACCCCTTCACAAATTTTAGGAAGATCATGATTTGAGTCATAACTTAGTTTAAGCACTATTTCTGGATATGTTTCTCGGATTAGGCCGTAGAAGTATCTCCACCAGGTGGGGGTAAAAAACAGAGGTATATAATCTCTCAATAAGCTCCATTTTTCATCCATATTGTCTCTCCAAAAGATCCAAGAGGTCTTATATTTGTTCAAATCTTTTGATAATTCATTATTTTTGGTGAAATAGGACAGGCGAGTAGCTTCTTCCCGGGCAGATGAATCTGCAAACCCTGCATCTTCGCGGGGAACCTCCTTTCCAATCGATCTCGCTATAAATCTCGATGTTACATCATTGCATAATGATAATCTTAGCAACCAATAAGGTGTATCCAATTCTTTTGGATCCCAGAAATACTCAATAGACAAACCGTTTTGATAGACGCGATTCCTGGTGAAACCATTTCTTGGGTATAATGCATCACCTTTAACAAACTTCTTCGAATTGACTTGATCTAGTACCAGATTCCAACGAGGTTGAGATCGCTGAGGGTCCGGAAAGTTTACCGATGCCTCTTCCGGAAAAACTCCATCGTTACTGCACGAAGATAGGGAGAAGTCTATCGCTTCACAAGGGGATGAGTTCAAACTTGCCAGTAACCCATTCAGATCCCAAATAGAATTAGGAAGTCCATCTAAGTGAGTTACTCTTGTTGCAGATTCATGCAGATTAGACAAAATGAATTGAATTGGTGTGAGTAAGTGACCAGCTGCCTTCCATGCTTTTTGTTTCGAGAAATTGGATGAAAACGAATCTGACAGTTGGGGATAAATAGATGAGATGATCTCAGATGAGATGGCTTTCTCATCGGAGCCCGCGGAGAAGTTTTCCAACACGTTGAGATAACTACTGTTGCATCGCCCGATGAAGAAACCCCCCTTGATTCTCGAAATGAAGTTGTTTCTAGCGCGGCTCTGTACAGGTGAGTAGTTTAATTTATTCATTTGACCGGAAATGTTTGTTCCCCTACCAATATCCTTCTTAATTGAACCTCCCTCACGATTTAAATCATGCAGAAACAGATTCCAAATTTGCCGCCCCGTAATGGAAAAAACATCATTCGAAAATCCTGCTCGGATAGCTTCGATGCGAGGCAGCCCAGGAGTAGTAGTAGTGGGCGCAGGTTTCAATGTGGTCGAGGAGCCTACCGCTTTTTGACCTTTTAACAGTCTAGACTCGATCAATAAACTTCTTTTTCTTCCAAGAATTGTTTTGAGATAAAGTATCTGTTCGTCAATGTAACCATCAAAGAAACTTGATAAAAAATCAAGATCAATAAGATCCATTTTGTTCAATTGATCAAAATCTATATCGTCCAATTTCTCGATGCAGTAATCAATGATATCTATCATAGCTTTCTGGCGAGTAGACTCAGCAACAATCATTTTAGACAGAAATAACACATCAATAAATTGGTGGAAATATTTCTTGGTATCTTGATTGGTACTACCGAGACAGGCACCAGCATTATTTAGTAACTCGTTTCTCATTATTGACACACGGGAAATCAATTTTTCCAAGTCATCCCTCATTCCTTTTCCCAAAGATTTTCCAACAGGCAAAAGAGACAAATCCCCTGTCGTATCGAGCCATCTGTGTACATTTGATTGAACATTCCTACACTCATCAATTCGGGAGGTAACATATTCGTTCAATAGGCGCTCCACATTACCCTTCCACTCAAATACTGTTTATTCAGTTGCAATTCTTGCTCCGATGGTATTCCCCGTCCAGACATCCAACCAATAGTTGATTCGGGAGAAATATTCAGTGGATAATGCACAGAAGTAGTCGTGGAGAAGAAATATGTATGTAGGGCAGAGACATATAATTTCACTTCGCCCATACAATCTAATTAGAGAATATATCGAATCTAGGGTCCCCCTTCCTTTCAATCTTTTTGAAAAATTATTATTTTCACTTCGATTAGTTGTTTCTTTACGTATCCCTAAAGATGCTTCAAAAGAATTTGGAAAAATCTCATTGAAGTCAAAGTATCCGCTACTTGCTAACCCAAGTTTCTTGCCAGATATTTCAGTAAACGTGATATTCGATCCCATTCTCGGCGGGAAAATCCCTTTCTCGGATTTGATGCTATTACTTACGTCAATAACTATTTCCCCATCAAGAATAAGGTTCGATTTATTAATTCTCGAGGGGAAGTCAATTAGTCGGTTGATTAATTGATTTCTAATTTGTGAATAAGCATGTATAACGGGAAATCCTTTTCCATATTTTTCATAATCTAATCCGGATAGAAAGTTACGAAACAACATCGTTTTTTCACAAGACGTAAACGAAGACAAGTTAAAAGAGCCTTCTTGCTCAAAGCAAAATGCCGAGACATCTCCTCGGCGATCTGTTGAATCTATGGATTCAAGGAGCAATTTGTCACAGGGGTCCAATACTGCGGGACTTAATGAATCGCTTCTCAACCGTATCGCTTGTAACCGATCCAGATCTTGTTTGTTACGAATTTCCCGAAGAAGCGACCAATCAAATTTGTTTTGGTAGCAGTCACTTCCATTCTTTGAACCTAAATATTGGTTATAGAATTTGAAAAACCTAATGGGATTTTGCAGATACCTATCACCACGAACCGCTTGAATCTCTTCAGTCTCATCCTTGAATATATCTTCGCCAAATAGAAATAGGGGGTAATCCTTTGTTATGCGTGCCTTCCATCTACCGGAAACCCAGGGCGTCATGACATCATAATGTCTTTTTGGGGAACCTGCAAGAATTGAAATATTTTTGTTCAAATCTAAGTAGTAGGAAGCCGACATTCCCCTTTTTAGGATAGAGAGAAATCTTTTGAATCTGCAGTTGCGGGATAAATTACCGGGATTTTCTGCCTGTTTCTTTCTTATCCCGTCACCCCCATTAATGATTTTCGTTAATACAAAACTTCTCTCAATCAAATTTTTGTCACTCAAGGGGTGCATAGAAATTGGTATCATTAGCAACATCAGTACCTCCAGGGTGATACTACTACCCCTCATTACTGAATGACGCAGATTGCGTAAAAACAGTGAACTCATAAATCACAAGTCAGATAATCTGATAAAAGGTTCGGCGGTGGAAGCTGGAATAACTACAAGTTCTTTGACACGTTGGTTTTTCAATAATTTGAAGAAGTATTTCAATGCATCGACTTTTAAAAAGTCCCAAACTTCAGATGAAGAGTCGGGGCCTTTTACTCCTACTCTTCTTTCTACTACCTTTTTCACCATAGTTTTTTATTCCAAATTAGTTATGAGACTATTTCTCTATCTATTTCCCATATTTATTATATTATACCGATAATTTTTGAAATTTCAAGATGGGACGAAATAAATACATCATACGAGTCTGGTTATTTCTGTAAATAGCCGCATCCAAAACTGGAATGAAATTGGGAAACTTCAAATGTTATTGTTGAAGAGATCCGTATATACCCCATCTATCTCAACAGATTATCTCCGCTCTGAGCAGGCGGAGCGGTGGTATTGAATTGGGCGAACGACGGGGATTGAACCCGCGCGTGATGGATCCACAATCCATTGCCTTGATCCACTTGGCTACGTCCGCCCCCTTTGTTAAGGTTGATGTGAACAAGACCTATCCGTTAAGCTAGATAGATTCTTTGAATGATGTAGCCCTTAGAACTGCATGTATATATCTAACAAGACGACAGAGACCCTGTGAAGTGAAGAATGAATGTATTCCCAACCCCTTCCACCCAAAAGATCGAAGGATTGCAAGCATTCAGTGAGTAGAAATAGGAACTCTTTGAAGTATTAAATCCCGGAGCGGAGGGATATTCTTCCAATTAATTTTCATTCTCAATTCAAGGTCGGAAACTGATGACCGTGAGGTTGTGACAGGCCGGAGGACCGTTTTCGGCCTCTCTCTTCGTTCTACCGTACGAACCTTGAGGGCACCAAACCCTATCTTCCGAAGTTGAAGGGTTTGGTATCCAGTTGTGCTGCATGACCAGACGAAGATTATCCGTTTATAGAAGGAGCTTCAACAGAAGCTAAGTCTAGGGGGAAGTTATGAGCGTTACGCTCATGCATGACTTCCATACCTAGGTTAGCACGGTTTATGATGTCAGCCCAGGTGTTTATAACACGACCTTGGCTGTCAACCACGGATTGGTTGAAGTTAAAACCATTTAAGTTGAATGCCATGGTGCTGATGCCTAAGGCGGTGAACCAAATACCTACTACGGGCCAGGCAGCTAAAAAGAAGTGTAGAGAACGAGAGTTGTTGAAGCTAGCATATTGGAAGATCAAACGACCAAAATAGCCGTGAGCAGCTACGATGTTGTAAGTTTCTTCTTCTTGACCAAACTTATAACCTGCATTAGCAGACTCATTCTCAGTAGTTTCTCTAATCAAACTAGAAGTTACCAAAGAACCATGCATAGCACTGAATAGAGAGCCGCCGAATACGCCAGCTACACCCAACATGTGGAAGGGATGCATAAGGATGTTGTGCTCAGCCTGGAAGACGATCATGAAATTGAAAGTACCAGAAATGCCCAGAGGCATGCCGTCAGAGAAACTTCCTTGACCGATTGGGTAGATCAAGAAGACGGCGGCAGCAGCTGCGACTGGAGCTGAGTAAGCGACAGCAATCCAAGGACGCATACCTAAACGGAAGCTTAGTTCCCACTCGCGACCCATGTAGCAAGCTACACCAAGCAGGAAGTGAAGAACGATCAGTTCGTAAGGACCACCATTGTAAAGCCATTCGTCGACAGAAGCTGCTTCCCAGATTGGATAAAAGTGTAACCCAATAGCTGCAGAGGTAGGGATGATAGCACCAGAGATAATGTTGTTACCGTATAGCAAAGAACCTGAAACGGGCTCGCGAATACCGTCAATATCTACAGGAGGAGCTGCGACGAAAGCAATGATGAATACAGAGGTTGCGGTTAGTAGGGTTGGAATCATCAAGACACCGAACCATCCGATGTAAAGACGGTTTTCGGTGCTGGTGATCCAGTCGCAAAAGCGACCCCATAGGCTTGCGCTTTCGCGTCGTTCTAAAGTTGCGGTCATGGTAAGTTTTGGTTTTCGAAAAGGAGTTAGTGATTCCCCAGGCTGGTAAGCCTGTTAATTTGTAGTGTATCACAAAAATATATCTGTGTCAACCAAACCAAAATAAATTGATTCTCAAAAATTTTGGATACAGAGTCTTTTTCCCCGTACTCCAAACTTTTTTGTAAATTATTTAACAACAGGAATTCCCTAAGACAAGAGAGAGAGGAAGAAATGGAAGTTTTTCTCTACGTGATGCGCGCCCCCCGATCAATTCGATTTTGGTATCTGAGAGACTAACCCTACGTCAAGCCTTTTCACGAACGAAACACTCCGCAACTTCGCATTGACCACCGCATTACGAAGACTGTAATAATTAACAAACTGAAAAGGAAGCAGTCGTAAACCCCTCACTCATCCATTTCCGCGTGGTATTTCTTGATTCCCCAATGCTTGCGCTTCGGTTCCAATCCGCAACAGAATCTTTGTGGATTGGAACGAGTCTAAACAAAACTAACGGAAGTGGGCAAAAGCCTTGTTAGCTTCCGCAACTTTATGAGTCTCCTCTTTTTTTCGTATGGCACTACCGGAATTTCTGGCGGCATCCATCAATTCATCACTCGATCTTAAAGCCATACTTCGACCTGAGCGTTTTCGACACGCGATCAATGACCACCGGATGGCCAAAGCTTTTCCTTCTGCGGGTACTACTTCAACGGGAACTCGATAAGTTGATCCACCCACACGTTTGGTTTCCGTGACTACATCGGGAGTTACCCCACGCACTGCCTGTCGCAGAACAGACAGTGGGTTCCTATTTGTCTTTTATCTAATCCGCTTCATAGCCTGATAAAAAATCTGATAAGCTAGTGATTTTTTGCCGTTTCTCATGATACGATCAACTAGCATGTTTACTAATCGGTTGCGATAAATTGGATCCGATTCAATATTTCTAATTTTGTTCACTACATTGCTCCGATGTACCACGAGTTTACAATTATGTCAGACTTTTTTTCGACGGTATCTTAAGCTACTATTTTGGCTTCTTCACTCCATATTGTAGAGTGGATCCACCGGTTAGTGGGGATCTCCCTCCAAACTGCACGTGCAACTTTCGTCGAATACAGCTTTCCATATGATTGAATAAAAACTATCCAAATGATTTCCAATCAATTTTTTATACAACGCAAATCATATTTGCTCATTGCACATTGAGCATCCGTTTCCTTTTCTTCCACAGAAGGAGAAAAGAGGTATGGAAAAGAAAAATCTTGCAATTCAATTATCTTACTCGTAATGTCCGTAGGTTTCTCGATCCAATTGGTAGCTGTATACAACGTCTCCGCCAAATATCCGTAGTCGTAACCCGAATCCGTTCCATAAGGAAAAGACTTTTCTTTTTAGGTGGGAGTCCAGGTAAAACTCAGCTTAACATACTGGAATAAAACACCTTAGACATCAAGTTGTTTCAAACAAATATATGGATAATAACCAATCTTTGTAGTAGCAGGCTCCAGTCCCCCGGCAATGTTGGGTCGGCTACACATTTGACATATCAGAACAACTGATACGGAATCATTGCGATGATACAAGTTGTGACAATGTTCTGCAACGCACTAGAACGCCCTTTTTTACGACCCTTCACTCCTACAGCATCTAAGGCTCCTCTGACGATGTGATACCTAACGCCGGGTAGGTCTTTGACCCTTCCGCCTCTCACAAGGACAACCGAATGTTCCTGCGAATTGTGGCCAATGCCTGGTATGTAAGCCGTTACCTCAAACTTGGAGGTTAATCGAACTCTGGCGACTTTACGCAGGGCAGAGTTGGGTTTTTTTGGTGTAGTTGTGAAATAGTCGACAGCTACAACGTCGCTATACAGAACCGTACGTGAGATTCCCACCTCATACGGCTCCTCGTCATTCAATTACTGCTGAGGGAAGAAATCCTGCAAGTCGTTTCTGACTACAAGTACAAAAACCAATTTACGGGAGAAATCTCATACTTTTTCCTCGCAAATCTATTTCCAAAGTTATGTCTCTGCGTCTTTTGCCGGATTGCAAAGAAACAACGCAGATAGAAAAATGAAAAATCTATCAAATTGATGCATGGGTTTACCACGATTTTCCTGCTTTCGCGTCAGTTAAGTCAGTAATATGAGGCGGGTTGAATATGGAGTAGATTGACGAGTCGGTATCAGCTTATCCACATTATTAATCATTTTCCGAGAAAGAATCCATTTTGGAATGGAGGCAGTTTCAACCTCTCACTCTCGTTCTTCATTTCGTTTTGACGAGGCTACCTGAGGAGGATTCGACAACCTAACCAACTACCCAATAAGTAGTTGAACTAAAATATGGATTTAATAGGAGGGGCCCGATGACTACTTGGAGTTTACCAGCGATGACGACGCAAAGATAGCAACGGGAAAAACCGGATATTAAAAAAAAAAAAAGGAGAGAACTGGGTTAATAGGTCACTCACTTTGATGGTTGTGGCCTAGTTAGCTCGTTCCGCGACGAGCCAATGGTAAAGCCCCGTCGCACCCCCCCCCCCCTCCCCTTTCTGCAAGCCTAATTAGAAGTCTGGGCTCCGGAGGAAAGAGATTGTATCACGAGAGCTGGGGGGGGTCAAGCTGCCTACCTCTACCGCTAGTGGCTACTAGCAATCCCACACTCACTTCACTTCAAAGATTAGGGCTGTAAAAGGATAACAGAGAGCTAGTATTGGCAGGGATGAGATGCCAGTATACCAGGCAGGATTAGAGATTGATTGTATAGGTACAGGGTTACAAGAGATTGATTGTATAG